TTATGAAACAAATTATAAAAAATTTTTTAGGTCAAAAATGAATATTTGTGAACACTGCGGATATCATTTGAACATGAATAGTTCAGATAGAATCGAACTTTTTATTGATCCTGGCACTTGGGAGCCTATGGATAAAGATATGGTCTCTATGGACCCCATTGAAATTCATTCAGAGGAGGAACCTTATAGAGATCGCATCTATTTTTATCAAAAAAAAACAGGTTTAACTGACGCTGTTCAAACGGGCATAGGTCGACTAAATAGTATTCCCATAGCAATTGGAATTATGGATTTTCAGTTTATGGGAGGTAGTATGGGATCTGTAGTAGGTGAGAAAATCACCCGTTTGATCGAGTATGCTACTAATCGATCTCTGCCTGTCATTATTGTGTGTGCTTCTGGAGGAGCACGCATGCAAGAAGGAAGTTTGAGCTTGATGCAAATGGCTAAAATATCTTCTGCTTCATATGATTATCAATCAAAGAAAAAGTTATTCTATGTATCAATCCTTACATCTCCTACAACTGGCGGAGTTACAGCAAGTTTTGGTATGTTGGGAGATATTATTATTGCTGAACCTAATGCCCACATTGCGTTTGCGGGGAAAAGAGTAATTGAACAAACATTGAAAAAGACAGTACCCGACGGTTCACAAGCGGCTGAGTATTCATTCCATAAGGGCTTATTCGACCCAATCGTACCACGTAATCCTTTAAAAGGTGTTCTGAATGAGTTATTTCAGCTACATGGTTTCCTTCCCTTGAATCAAGGTTAAAAAAAAAATAAAACGAAGAATATGGTTTTTTATTTGAGAACATCAATTATAAGTGTAGTAAGAGTCAGAAGTTTTGGATAATTACTCCGGATCCATTTTTTATTCTACCTCTCTTCCTGATTAGGAATAAGCATCCCTCTATTGACAAGAGAAAAGAGAGTTTCTTTCTCCTTCTCCTTCCGAAAAATACGGTAAAGAAAAAAGAATTTTAAATAAAAATAAATAAGAAATCTTAAATCAAATATAAATTTAAGAATATATAATCAAACTATCTCCCCCTTTTTTTACTAGGAATCCCCGTTTGTTGGATAAGATTGGTTAAAGTCACGAACTCATAAGAAATTATTTTTTATCTTTTCTTTCAAAACACCTTTTTTGAATTTTTTGAAATAAAAGATAAAAAGAAGATAAGGATGAAGGATGGGAGAAGAAGAATATAATTTCTACATTCCCTATTCCTTGCACTTCTTTATTATTAAGTACTTCATATTTTATCTAATAGATAGACTTATTATAAGATATCTTTATAATTATAATAGGTACAAATATGAAATTGAGGTACCCATTCTATGATAAATTTGAACTTTCCCTCTATTTTTGTTCCTTTAGTGGGCCTAGTATTTCCGGCAATTGCAATGGCTTCTTTATCTCTTTATGTCCAAAGAAATAAGATTGTCTAAATACGATGGGACCAAATCTCGTCAAAACACCGGATCATCATACAGATACTTTTTTTAATGTAATATGACAGGATATAAAATTTGTGGCCTTTCCGAAAACAAACGGAAGAGTTGTTATGTATGCGTATGCATAATATACGCATTAATGCATATATATGCGGTTATAGCTTAATAAATGAACTAATGAAATTAAAATGATCAGCAAATCTTTTTTGAAAATTATTTCAATATAAACTCAATTTATTTAACCAATTATTCCTAATGGTTCACCGCTAGTTGATGAAAGTTACTTTGGGATCAAGCAAGAAAAGTGAAGTCAAATCCATTTAAGTTATTCTCTCAATTCCAATCGAATGCAACTGGATCTAGTATAGTATGAACTGGCGATCAGAACATATATGGATAGAACTTATACCGGGGTCTCAAAAAACAAGTAATTTTTGCTGGGCCTTTATCCTTTTTTTAGGTTCACTAGGATTTTTAGTAGTTGGAATTTCCAGTTATCTTGGTAGAAATCTTCTATCCATATTTTTGTCTCAGCAAATTCTTTTTTTCCCACAAGGGATCGTGATGTCTTTCTATGGGATCGCAGGTCTATTCATTAGTTCTTATTTGTGGTGCACAATTTCGTGGAATGTAGGTAGTGGTTATGACCGATTCGATAGAAAAGAAGGGATAATGTGCCTTTTTCGTTGGGGATTTCCTGGAATAAATCGTCGCATCTTTCTTCGTTTCTTTCTGAAAGATATCCAATCAATCAGAATGGAGGCGAGAGAGGGTCTTTTTCCTCGTCGTGTCCTTTATATAGAAATCAGGGGACAGGGATCCATTCCCTTGACTCGTACTGATGATAATTTAACTACACGAGAAATTGAACAAAAAGCTGCTGAATTGGCCTATTTCTTGCGCGTACCAATTGAAGTATTTTGAAATTAACATAAAATCTCACTAATAAAATATATTAAAAGGATCCCGGTAGGGTTCGTCTTGAAATCCAAATAATAAATTAGTTTTTCGAGTCTTCATCGAAAGGAAGAAATGAAGATGAAATCGGTTCCAATTTGCCTAATTGAGATCTCTGGAATCTGTAAAGAATATTTACTTCTTTTTTTTCATTCAAAAAAGACCCTTCTTCTATGTTATATTCTATATCCAAAGACTTAATTATTATACAAAAACAAAAATAGGAAAAGATCCATAGGTTCAATACTTTGTTCTTGTTAGAGTTATATAGGCTTTTGTTATAGAACTGGTGCTTCATAGAAATCTCATATAGAATCGACCAATGAAACAGGTTCATTAACAATTCACATCACAGATAAAGAATGAAAAAAAAGAAAGCATTGGCTTCCCTCCCATATCTTGTGTCTATACTCTTTTTGCCCCGGTGGGTTTCTCTATCATTTAATAAATGTCTAGAAACTTGGATTCTTAGTTGGTGGAATACCAGGCAATCCGAAATCCTTTTGAATGATATTCAAAGGAAAAATGTTCTAGAAAAATTTATGGAATTAGAAGAACTATTTCTTTTGGACGAGATGATAAAGGAGTACTCGGAAACACATATGCAAAGACTTCGTATAGGAATACACAAGGAAACAATACAATTGGTCAAAAGACACAATGAATCTCATTTCCATATCATTTCGCATTTCTCAACAAATCTAATCTGTTTCGCTATTCTAAGTGGTTATTTTGTTCTGGGTAATGAAGAACTTTTCATTCTGAATTCTTGGATTAAGGAATTTATCTCTAACTTAAGTGACACAATCAAAGCTTTTTCGATTCTTTTAGTTACTGATTTATGGATCGGATTTCACTCGACCCATGGTTGGGAACTAATGATTGGTTTGATCTACAACGATTTCGGTTTGGCTGAGAATGATCAGATTATATCTGGTCTTGTTTCCACTTTTCCAGTGATTCTAGATACAATTGTGAAATATTGGATCTTCCATTTTTTAAATCGCATATCTCCTTCGCTTGTAGTAATTTATCATTCAATGAATGAATGAATTAAGAATTTATTAGATTGATTTATATCAATATCAATCAAATCATAATTTTTATTCGTGTATTTATTCGTGTATAAAGTATAAAGAAATCATTTGAAATCTTACTTATTCTTTAGACTTCTACTTTTTCAATTAAAGGTATTCATACTATATTCTACCAGTACAATAAAGAAAATGGCAAACTTGTGGATAGGTAATTCTACTATCTACCTATCGAATTTATTGTAGAAATTCCGGGATAAATGATTGGACCATGCAAAATAGAAAGACTTTTTATTGGATAAAAGAACAGATGACTCGATCCGTTTATGTATCGATCATGATATATGTAATAACTCGAACATCTATTTCAAATGCATATCCCATTTTTGCGCAGCAGGGTTATGAAAATCCACGAGAAGCAACTGGGCGAATTGTATGTGCCAATTGCCATTTAGCTAATAAGCCCGTGGATATTGAAGTTCCGCAAGCTGTACTTCCAGATACTGTATTTGAAGCAGTTATTCGAATTCCTTATGATACGCAACTGAAACAAGTTCTTGCTAATGGTAAAAAGGGAGCTTTGAATGTGGGAGCTGTTCTTATTTTACCCGAGGGCTTCGAATTAGCTCCCCCCGATCGTATTTCTCCCGAAATGAAAGAAAAGATGGGCAATCTTTCTTTTCAGTATTATCGTCCTAATAAAAGAAATATTCTTGTGATAGGTCCTGTTCCCGGTCAGAAATATAGTGAAATCGTCTTTCCTATTCTTTCCCCCGACCCTGCTACGAAAAAAGACATTCACTTCTTAAAATATCCCATATATGTCGGTGGGAACAGAGGAAGGGGTCAGATTTATCCTGATGGTAGCAAGAGTAATAATACAGTTTATAATGCTACATCAGCTGGTATAGTAAGTAGAATAGTACGTAAAGAAAAGGGGGGGTATGAAATATCCATAGTTGATGCATCAGATGGACGTCAAGTGGTTGATACTATACCTCCGGGACCAGAACTTCTTGTTTCAGAAGGTGAATCCATCAAGCTTGATCAACCATTAACAAGTAATCCAAATATAGGAGGGTTTGGTCAAGGAGACGCAGAAATAGTGCTTCAAGATCCATTACGAGTCCAAGGCCTTCTGTTCTTCTTGGCATCTGTGATTTTGGCACAAATCTTTTTGGTTCTGAAAAAGAAACAGTTTGAAAAGGTTCAGTTGTACGAAATGAATTTCTAGATATAGAGATTCTTTAAAATAAAGTGAGTAAAAGTGTAAAAGTCTTATCGATCTATAGAATAATGTATGTTCTATAAGCCTTTTCTTTGTTTGTTTTTTTTTTTCTTTTGCGGGATGTCTTAAACTATACAATTTAGAATAATAGAAAAGAAGTATATACATACTAAACGAATAGAATACAAGGCAAGGGCGGGAAAAATGAAAAGAGAAAAAGATTTATAGAAAGTATTCCAAGACGACACAAGAAAAGTCTCTTTCTTGTGTCGTCTTGAATTGAAAGAATCATGATTTTTCTCCTGTTCGCCAAAGATTAT